AAAAGAAATAATAATAACTTGGTCCAGAGCATCTACCATTATACCTGCAATGATTGGGCATACCATTGCTATCCATAATGGAAAAGAGCATTTACCTATTTATATAACAGATCGTATGGTAGGCCATAAATTGGGAGAATTTTCACCTACTCTAAACTTTCGAGGGCATGCGAAAAATGATAATAGATCTCGTCGTTAACATTTTTTTTTTTGAATTAGTTTATTCTGCAGCAGCAAATGCTAGTCACAATATGGATTTCAACAAACTGAGTCAATGAGTCATAAAGGTATAAAGATATTAAAGATATATTTATATAAAAAAAAGATATAGATAAATAAATAAAGTAGACAAATAAGACGTATCATTTTATATAGAGTAGTGAGGAATTATGGGACAAAAAATAAATCCGCTTGGTTTCAGACTTGGTACAACTCAAAGTCATGATTCTATTTGGTTTGCACAACCAACAAATTATTCAGAGAATCTCAAAGAAGATAAAATAATACGAGATTGTATCAAGAATTATATACAAAAAACGATAAGAATATCCTCTGATGTCGAGGGAATTGGACGGATAAAGATTAAAAAAAGAATCGATCTGATTCAAGTCATAATCTATATGGGACTTCCAAATTTATTAATAGAGGGTAAGCCTCTAAGAATCGAAGAATTACAGATGAATGTGCAAAAAAAACTGAATTGTGTGAACCGAAAACTCAACATTGCAATTACAAGAATTCCAAATGCTTATCGAGACGCTAATATTCTTGCAGAATTTATAGGCGGACAATTAAAGAATAGAATTTCGTTTCGTAAAGCAATGAAAAAAGCTATTGAATTAGCTGAACAGGCAGGTACAAAAGGAATTCAAGTACAAATTGCGGGACGTATTGACGGAAAAGAAATTGCACGTGTCGAATGGATCAGAGAGGGTAGGGTTCCTTTACAAACCATTCGAGCTAAAATGGATTATTGTGCCTATACAGTCCGAACTATTTATGGGGTATTAGGGATCAAAGTTTGGATATTTCTAAACAACGAATAAGAAACTTTTCCTTATCTTTAACGCTCCATCTTTCAATAAAACAAAAAATGACGAATTCTTACTACATTCTTATTCCAAAAGAGTAAATGACAAATTTTATAAGATTGAATCCAAAATTTTATTAATCATTTTATAGTCAATTTATAGTGAAGGAGTTGCTATGCTTAGTGTGTGACTCGTTGGTTTTTTTAGAGCGGTTCAATTGAAACAAAAATTCATAGAATTAATAAAGAACTAATCTAATAACCTACTCATCGCTTTGCATTAATCTGGATATAAGGAACCGGTCAAAATAAAAAATAGAAATAAAGATATATGCGGTTATATAATTATAGCAACTGAAATCAAATATTTCATAAAAAAGAAATAAAAACGAATCTGATTATGAGTTGTAAAGCAATAAGAATATACAGATAAATGAAGGGGTGAAAGAAAGAAAGAAATATATCTATGATATAGAATTCTAATATGTAAAGGTCTATGGGTTATCTCATAAAAGGTAGTGTAATAAAGCATCAATATTCAACGGATAAATATATTCCTAGAATAAACGAATCAAGAGCCTCGAATCAATAAAACTGAGAAGGTTGATTCAAAAAAAAAAAAGAATAAAATAAATAAGAAAATCTTATTAAAATCAAATCTTATTGCAGAGGCTCCATTGTAGAATTCAGACCTAACCATAAATCGAAAAGCGATGGGAACGATGGAACCTGTGAATACCTAAGATTATTTGAAAATTAAAAACAAATCTTCATGATTCATTAGGTGGGATGGCGGAAGAAACTAAGAACCAATTCGTTGTTTTTTGAAGATTTGTGGACTAACCCTACATTATATCGGAGATTCATAATGAAAGAGTAAATATTCGCCCGCGAAAATTTGGATTTTTTTGAATAAAGAAAATACAAATAGAGGTTCTAACGAACCTTATACCAAAACAACAATGTTTAGTTAGATACGGATAGCAAAAAAGGTCTATAAGAATACAAATTTCGAATAGATCAATCGATTCTATGAAATGCCAAAAAATTCCGCGATTGTATTTAAACAATTGTATTTAAACATATGTATCTTATTTGGTATATTATTTTATCGGTTAAATATAAATATTTTTTAATCGATTCATTCGTGAGGAGCCGTATGAGGTGAAAATCTCATGTACGGTTCTGTAATAGAGATGGAATTGAGAAAAAACCATCAACTATAACCCAAAAAGAACCAGATTCCGTAAACAACATCGAGGAAGAATGAAAGGAAGAGCCTATCGAGGTAATACTATTTGCTTCGGAAAATATGCTCTTCAGGCACTTGAGCCCGCTTGGATCACATCTAGACAAATAGAAGCGGGGCGGCGGGCAATGTCGCGAAATGTCCGTCGGGGTGGAAAAATATGGGTACGCATATTTCCAGATAAACCTGTTACAGTAAGACCTACCGAAACGCGTATGGGTTCAGGAAAAGGGTCTCCCGAATATTGGGTAGCTGTCGTTAAACCCGGCAAAATACTTTATGAAATGAGTGGGGTCCCCGAAAATATAGCTCGAAAGGCTATTTTACTAGCAGCATCAAAAATGCCTATACGAACTCAATTCATTCTTTCAGAATAATCATTCGAACGAAAGAAGTCTTTCGTATGAAAAAAATTGCAATTGTGGATTTCTTTTTTTGAACACAGAATATTTTTTTTACTTCAACTTTTTGACTGAAAGAGAAAAAAAAAAAATGATATGATTCAACCTCAAACCTATTTAAATGTAGCCGATAATAGTGGAGCCCGCGAATTGATGTGTATTCGAATCATAGGAGCTGGTAATCGACGATATGCTTATATTGGTGACATTGTTGTTGCTGTAATCAAAAAAGCAGTACCAAATACGCCTGTAGAACGATCAGAAGTGATCAGAGCTGTAATTGTACGTACTTGTAAAGAACTCAAACGTAGTAACGGTATAATAATAAAGTATGATGATAATGCTGCGGTTCTAATTGATAAAGAAGGAAATCCAAAAGGAACTCGAATTTTTTGCGCAATAGCCCGAGAATTGAGACAGTTCAATTTCACTAAAATAGTTTCATTAGCACCTGAGGTATTATAATACAAGATCGTGATATGGATATCTTATTTATGAATTGAATCAAATTAATTAATCTATTATATCTCACATATATACCTTGTGTATTTGTGTAATGATAAAAATTAAAAGTATATATAGTAAGTATTACTAAGTATTAGAAATAGTAAGTCATTATTATTATATTATTTAATCTTTTTTAATTCATATTTCAAAAAATAAATACAAATAATAAAATAATAGATAGAAAAAAAAGAAAAACGAATGAAATATATATATTAAATATATAGTTTAGTTTAATTCATTAGTTCATTTTCTAATATTCTATCTTTTTTTAGTTTTAGAGTATTCTATATATAGAAAACATTATCCTATTCGAATAATATTTTCTATATATAGATTCTTATTATATTCTCATATTCAATATTAGATATTTTATGGAATCCAAAAATAAAAAATCGAAAAAAAGGGAGCACGTTGATTATATTGAAAGTAAGGAGCAACAATTATCGTGGGTAAGGATACAATCGCTGATACACTAACCTTGATACGCAATGCTGACATGAATAGAAAACGAACAGTTCAAATACCACTTACTAATATCACTGAAAACATTGTGAAAATACTTTTACGAGAGGGTTTTGTTGAAAACGTCAGAAAACATCGGGAAAGCAACAAATACTTTTTAGTTTTAACTCTACGATATAGAAGAAATAGGAAAGGATCATCGAAAACTTTTTTTAATTTAAAACGAATCAGTACACCCGGTCTACGAATCTATTCTAACTATCAAAAAATTCCGAAAATTTTAGGAGGGATGGGGATTGTAATTCTTTCTACTTCGAGAGGTATAATGACAGATCGAGAGGCTCGATTAGAAAGAATCGGCGGAGAAGTTTTATGTTACATATGGTAATTTTTCCGATATCCGAATTCTATGAAAAACTTCTCTCCATTCTTCTGAATGGAGAGAGAAAACACAGATTTCGAATATGACTCCCGATACATTAATGAATGCGTGAAGAGGATTTTACTAGAATAGAAAAAAAGTAATGAAGATTTAATTACTGAATTACTTCTCAGCGTATATTCCAGGTTCCTTTATTGAAAAAATAGAATTAAAAAAAGATTCGAGGCTGGGTTTCCAACAAAATTGTACTCTTCTTTTATATGTATACGACCGGGAAAGGGAAAAATGGAAGTATAAGTCACTTAATTTAAGTAGACTCTTTTTTCACTTCAACATTTTTTTAGGGGACACAATTAGAAGTGAAAAATATAAGGAAACCCTATTTTCTTCCAATAAATAGATTCAACATTAAGTTAAGGAATAAGAAATATGAAAGTTGGAGCCTCTGTTCGTAAAATTTGTGAAAAATGTAGATTGATCCGCAGGCGAGGACGGATTATAGTAATTTGTTCCAATCCAAAACATAAACAAAGACAAGGATGATATTTTCACAAAAGAAGGGCTTTCTATTTTAAAGAAAGTACCCAATGCACAAATCAAATAAATTGATATTTAAATTCAAATAAAAAAATCTTATTAATTATTAATATTCAATCAATATGGCAAAACCTATATCAAAAGCTGGTTCGCGTAAAAATGGACGTATCGGTTCGCGTAAGCATACTCGTAAAATACCAAAGGGAGTTATTTATGTTCAAGCGAGTTTCAACAATACCATTGTGACTGTTACAGATGTACGGGGTCGGGTGATTTCTTGGGCCTCTGCGGGTTCGTGTGGATTCAAGGGTACACGAAGGGGGACACCATTCGCCGCTCAAACCGCAGCAGGAACTGCTATTCGAACAGTAGCGGATCAAGGCATGCAACGAGCAGACGTAATGATAAAGGGTATCGGTCTAGGAAGAGATG